AGAAAGGCCTAGTGATCTCGATGCAACTCAAAAATACAGACATTTGTGGGTTCAATGCGAAAATTGTTATGGATTAAATTATAAGAAATTTTTGAAATCAAAAATGAATATTTGTGAACAGTGTGGATACCATTTGAAAATGGGTAGTTCAGAAAGAATCGAAGTTTTGATCGACCCCGGTACTTGGGACCCTATGGATGAAGACATGGTCTCTCTGGATCCCATTGGATTTCATTCGGAGGAGGAGCCTTATAAAGATCGTATTGATTCTTATCAAAGAAAGACAGGATTAACTGAGGCTGTTCAAACAGGCGTAGGTCAACTAAATGGTATTCCCGTAGCAATTGGGGTTATGGATTTTCAGTTTATGGGGGGTAGTATGGGATCCGTAGTCGGGGAGAAAATCACCCGTTTGATTGAGTACGCTACTAATCAATTTCTACCTCTTATTATAGTGTGCGCTTCGGGGGGAGCGCGCATGCAAGAAGGGAGTTTGAGCCTGATGCAAATGGCTAAAATATCGTCTGCTTTATATGATTATCAATCAAATAAAAAGTTATTGTATGTATCAATCCTTACATCTCCTACTACTGGTGGGGTAACAGCTAGTTTTGGTATGTTGGGAGATATTATTATTGCCGAACCAAATTCCTATATTGCATTTGCGGGTAAAAGAGTAATTGAACAAACATTGAATAAAACAGTACCCGAAGGTTCACAAGCGGCTGAATATTTATTCCAGAAGGGCTTATTCGACCTAATTGTACCGCGTAATCTTTTAAAAAGCGTTCTGAGTGAGTTATTTAAGCTCCACGCCTTCTTTCCTTTGAATTCCAATTCAATCAAGTAGAGCGCACTAAGTTCAATTATTTTATTTGTAGCAAACAAAAAAAGTAGTTAGCTTATCCGAATCTTAGCTTATCGGAATCAAAGTAACTAAAAAGGGAGTTTTCTTTGGCGACCTAAGATCTAATTGTAGAAAGAATCAAAATCAAAAGTTGCGTATAACTCTTTTTTTTATCTAGATTCCCGATTACTAATTAAGAAGTCTCTACCAACAAGATAAAAAGTGAGTTCTTCCTTTCGTGAAATTAGGAAAATAAAACGAATTTCATCTTACATATATAATCAAATTCAAATTATAGAAAAAAAATAGATATATAGTTTTGTATCTTTCTGCATCTCCCGAAAATCCCGTTTTCACTAAAAATCCCGGTTGTGTCGTATTCTAATGAATCTTTCGATAATTTGTAAGAAACTCTTTATTAAATATTAAAATGAAATTCAAAGACAAGAACAAAACACAAAGAAACGAAGAAAAATAAAATGGATTATCATATGTATCTTTCATATAGATAGATGAATAAGTCCATTTATTTAGTTCTACATTCCTTGGACTTATTCTATATACTCACTTAGATACTTAATATCTCTAATCTACGAATTCATAATAATTACAATTATTAATTATAATTAGTATAAATATAAAATATGATATTAAAAAAAAATAAGAACAGGTACAAATAATAAATCGAGGTACCCCTTTTTATGACAACTTTCAATTTTCCCTCTATTTTTGTGCCTTTAGTAGGCCTAGTATTTCCGGCAATTGCAATGGGTTCTTTATTTCTTTATGTTCAAAAAAACAAGATTGTTTAGATCCGAGGGGACCCAGTCTCATTCTTTTTTTTTTTTTAACTTAGACTTGTAGCATAACACAGATAGTAATTTCGGAAAAGAAAATATAGTAGAACATGTGATTTCCGCCGAACATAAAGGAAAAAGCTCTTATGTCTGCAGAAAATGATCTATAGATAACTGAATTCTAGCCAGTTTCAAATAGATCAGGATCGCTGGATGCTTAAAATGTAAAGTTGGTGGATCTATATATATATCAATATGTATATTGGGATCATATGAGGGGTATGTTATTATTTTAGATCTAAACAATTTGATGAATTACTCCTAAAAGTTCCCATTAAACTAGTGCTAGTTCACATCAAACTAGTGCTAGTTGATGAAAGTTCATTCGGAAACAAAAAAAGTAAAGTCAAAATCATTTGGGGTATTCTCTCAATTTCAATAAAATGCAATCGGATCAAGTATGAGTTGGCGATCAGAAGATACATGGATAGAACTTATAACGGGGTCTCGAAAACTAAGTAATTTTTGTTGGGCCCTTATCGTTTTTTTAGGTTCATTAGGATTCTTGTTGGTTGGAATTTCCAGTTTTCTTGGTAGAAATTTGATATCTTTTGTTCCGTCTCAGCAAATCCTTTTTTTTCCACAGGGAATCGTGATGTCTTTCTACGGAATCGCGGGTCTCTTTATTAGTTCCTATTTGTGGTGCACAATTTCCTGGAATGTAGGTAGTGGTTATGATCGATTCGATAGAAAGGAAGGAATAGTGTGTATTTTTCGTTGGGGATTTCCTGGAAAAAATCGTCGTATATTCCTCCGATTCCTTATAAAAGATATTCAATCCGTTCGAATAGAAGTTAAAGAGGGTATTTATGCCCGTCGTGTCCTTTATATGGATATCAGAGGCCGGGGGGCTATTCCGTTGACCCGTACTGATGAGAATTTAACTCCACGAGAAATTGAACAAAAAGCCGCGGAATTGGCCTATTTCTTGCGCGTACCAATTGAAGTATTTTGATTTTGAGAAAAGGAACTGGGCGGAAGAACGAATGCTTTCTCGGCAGGAGGGAAAAAACGCAAGAATCCTGTTTTTCTATAACTAAATGATACTTTAGATGCAGATAAACCATATCTTGTAAATTAGTTTCTTTGTCAATCGACCTTTTTACTTGTTTTGCCGTTTCTTTTTTTGACTATTACAATACCTTTCTCTCAATTATTCTATTCTTGACTATGGGGAATCGTTGGAATTTTTTTTTTGAAATACTGGATATTTTTATAGAATAAGGGGTTCTTTCGTCTCAAAATCTCAATAATATTCATTCCTTCAAAGTACTTCTTTCGGCCATTCATCGAAAGGAGACATTTGTTTGGAATTTGATGAATTGAGGTATCTAGCAACACTATTTTGTATTATTTCTTCAGTCGAACTTAAAGTGGAGTCTTAGTCTATTTCTGTATTCTTTCTAGATTCAAAACAAAATCACAAATAAAATAGATTCATAGGTTTGATGCCCTGTCTAGAACTCATGTTTGAAAGAAATATTCGATCACATAAAGTCCGACAAATGGAGTGGGTTAATTAAAAATTAACAGGCGAAAAATGGCAAAAAAGAAAGCATTCACTCCTCTTTTGTATCTTGCATCTATAGTATTTTTGCCCTGGTGGATTTCTCTCTTATTTACTAAAAATATGGAATCTTGGGTTATTAATTGGGCGAATATCGGCCAATCCGAAATTTTTTTGAATGATATTCAACAAAAAAGTATTCTAGAAAAGTTCATAGAATTAGAAGAAATCCTCTTCTTGGAAGAAATGATCAAGGAATACTCGGAGACATATCTACAAAAGCTTCTTATAGGAATCCACAAAGAAACGATCCAATTAATCAAGATACACAACGAGGATCGTATCCATACAATTTTACACTTCTCGACAAATATAATCTGTTTTGTTATTTTAAGTGGTTATTCTATTTTAGGTAATCAAGAACTTGTTATTCTTAACTCTTGGACTCAGGAATTCCTATATAACTTAAGTGATACAGTAAAAGCTTTTTCAATTCTTTTATTAACCGATTTATGTATCGGATTTCATTCACCCCACGGCTGGGAACTAATGATTGGTTCTGTATACAAAGATTTTGGATTTGGTCATAATGATCAAATTATATCTAGTCTTGTTTCCACTTTTCCGGTTATTCTCGATACTCTTTTTAAATATTGGATTTTTCGTTATTTAAATCGTGTATCTCCGTCACTTGTGGTTATTTATCATTCAATGAATGATTGATAAATGATCCACCAATATTAATCCAATTAGAACGTTTCTTACTTTGTAGTTCTACATAAGTATTAAAAACATTCTATCTAGGGGGTTTTCATACTATTTTTATAGTATAGTATTCCAGTAAAATAATTCCAATAAATAGCAGAATCGTGGATAGGAAACTATACTAGTGACCTACCCAATTTATTGTAGAAATTTTCAGACCAATGATTAGATTATGCAAACTAGAAATACTTTTTCTTGGATAAAGGAACATATTATTCGATCTATTTCCGTATCGCTCATGATATATATCATAACTCGGACATCGGTTTCAAGTGCATATCCCATTTTTGCGCAGCAGGGTTATGAAAATCCACGAGAAGCGACCGGGCGTATTGTATGTGCTAATTGTCATTTAGCTAATAAGCCCGTGGATATTGAGGTTCCACAAGCAGTACTTCCCGATACTATATTTGAAGCAGTTGTTCGAATTCCTTATGATAAGCAAGTGAAACAAGTCCTTGCTAATGGTAAGAAAGGGGGTTTGAATGTGGGGGCTGTTCTTATTTTACCGGAGGGGTTTGAATTAGCTCCTTCCGATCGTATTTCTCCCGAGATGAAAGAAAAGATAGGAAATTTGTCTTTTCTGAGCTACCGCCCTAATAAAAAAAATATTCTTGTAATAGGGCCTGTTCCCGGCCAGAAATATAGTGAAATCACCTTTCCTATTCTTTCCCCCGACCCCACTACTAAGAAAGATGTTCACTTTTTAAAATATCCTATATATGTAGGAGGAAATAGGGGAAGGGGTCAGATTTATCCCGACGGAAGTAAGAGTAACAATACAGTTTATAATGCTACAGGAGCGGGCATAGTAAGCAAAATCATACGAAAAGAAAAAGGGGGATATGAAATAACCATAACAGATCCATCGGATGGACGTCAAGTGGTTGATATTGTCCCTCCAGGACCAGAAGTTCTTGTTTCAGAGGGTGAATCCATCAAATTTGATCAACCATTAACGAGTAATCCTAATGTGGGTGGATTTGGTCAGGGAGATGCCGAAATAGTACTTCAAGATCCATTA